AGCTGGTACCTGTTGTTGCACCAGGAGCTGTTACGCCAGGCGCGTCAGCATGGATATTTTGTACCCATTGAGCAAAGATGGGTTGTAATTGTATGGCGGTATCCGAAAACATATCTTGGGGACGGCCTAAAGCACTCATGGTATCATTATGAATGTACAAGCCAAAACTGTGAAAACCTAGAAATATACATACCCAGTTAAGGTGGGATATGATTGCATCGCGGTGTCTAAGGACGCGATCTAATAGATCGTTGTATCGAGTAGTTGGATCATAGTCTCTTACCATAAAAATGGCTGCATGTGCAGCAGCACCAACTATTAGAAATCCGCCAATCCACATGTGGTGTGTGAACAAGGAAAGTTGTGTACCATAGTCAGTAGCTAGGTATGGATAGGGGGGCATAGAGTACATATGATGAGCTACAACAATAGTTAGAGAGCCTAGCATAGCTAGGTTAAGAGATAATTGAGCATGCCATGACGTTGTTAGGATTTCATAGAGACCCTTATGGCCTTGTCCTGTAAATGGGCCTTTATGAGCCTCCAAAATATCTTTAAGTCCATGACCAATACCCCAGTTGGTCCTATACATATGACCAGCGATCAGGAAAAGAATAGCAATAGCTAAATGATGGTGCGCAATATCGCTCAACCATAGGCCACCGGTTATTGGATCTAGTCCTCCGCGAAAAGTAAGAAATTCTGCGTATTTGGACCAATTCAAGGTGAAAAAGGGGGTTGCTCCTTCGGCAAAACTAGGATAAAGTTGAGCCAAAAGGTCACGATTCAAGATAAATTCATGAGGAAGTGGTATCTCTTTAGGATCAACCCCAGCGTCAAGGAATTGGTTAATCGGTAAAGATACATGGATTTGGTGTCCCGCCCAAGAAAGAGACCCAAGTCCTAATAACCCCGCTAAGTGGTGATTCAACATGGATTCTACATCTTGGAACCAGGCCAATTTGGGAGCGGCTTTGTGATAATGGAACCAACCAGCAAAAAGCATTAACGATGCAAAAATCAATGCACCGATTGCAGTACAATAGAGTTGTAACTCACTAGTTATTCCAGATGCTCGCCAAATCTGAAAAAAACCGGAGGTTATTTGGATTCCTCGGAAACCACCGCCTACATCACCATTCAAAATTTCTTGCCCTACTATTGGCCAAACTACCTGAGCACTGGGTCCAATGTGAGTAGGATCGCTTAGCCATGCTTCATAATTGGAAAAACGGGCACCGTGGAAGTACATGCCACTCAACCAAAGAAAGATAATGGAGAGTTGACCGAAATGAGCACTAAAGATTTTTCGAGAGATCTCCTCCAAATCACCGGTATGACTATCGAAATCGTGAGCATCAGCATGTAGGTTCCAGATCCAAGTGGTAGTATCGGGGCCCTTAGCTATTGTTCTTGAGAAATGACCGGGTCTGGCCCATTCCTCAAAAGATGTTTTTACAGGATCCCTATCCACAACAATTTTAACTTCTGGTTCCGGCGAACGAATAATCATTAAGTCCTCCTCTTTCCGGATAAGACATACAAAGAGACCCGCCAACTGTCTTTTTAGTGAATCTTTGAAGGATAGATATTATGATTAGTCCTTTTCTTTACTATCTACCGCCCTTCTATTTTTTTTTTTAGTTATTCACTGGAGCAATTATATATTGAAGTCAATCCGAGGCAAGTGTTCGGATCTATTATGACATAAGGATTAGGTGCCTAACGGACATTGGTTATCCTGGAAAATTATTTCCCGACGTAACAAAAAAGATTTTTTTTTACGTTTTAATTTAAGAAGCTAGTGTATTTTTTTTTTTAGGGTATAAGCCCTACATCTACTTTCCTTGAGTGAGCATAATATAAATATTTTTATTCGATTCCAAATTCCAAGAAACTCATTAGAATTATTAAAAAAATCGTCCCTTAGGTAGGAATATTTAGATTGCCCCCTTTTATTTACTTTATTACCTCTGTTCTAGAGCCTATCCCTATTGTTTATCCTTATGAAAATTGTTTATCCTTATGAAATATGATATAAAATCGAAATGATATAAAATCGAAGGTAGAAGAAAGGGATATAATGAAATTCTTGATTCGATCTTCCTACCAAAATTATTTGATTAATGGATCAACAACCAAACCGCCCATTTTATGAAAATGAAGAGTGGTCTTATTCAAATTCAAAGCGCTTCGTAATCTTCAACCAGTTCTGTGCTTCAATATAATTTCCCGGAGTAAGCGCTATAGCTTGTTTCCAATACTCAGCAGCTTGATCAAACCAAGCTTCTGCAATTTCCGAATCCCCCTGTAGAATGGCCTGTTCTCCTCGGTCGGAATAGGCAGTTCCTTCCCCTAGAACCGTACTTGAGAGTTTCCTACCTCATACGGCTCAGAAATTGCTATCTTAATTTCCCCTATCTTAACTGAATTCGATTTCTCAAAAATCGATCCAATTTCTTCTTGGGTTAAGCAGAAGAAGTTAATTACCTAAGTTTCAAACCCTAATTTTGATCAATAATCAGTCTGATCTTTTCTCCCACCTTCAGAAGAATGAAGCATAGATAGACCTATATCCTTCGTTCGAATTTTCTGAAAGGTAACTATCTCGGTTTCGTGTCTTTCATATATGAAATTTCTATAGAATCCTTGAAAAAGACTTTTTCCCATAAGAAAGAAAAAAGAACTTACTATCTTTGGGATCTGATACTACACCGCTGCTTAATCCTTTAGTGGATCGGCTCTATTACATAAGCAGATTCCTAAATTTTGCCCCATATCATGGTATAATTAAGCAGTTTTTTTTAGTTGTATCGACCCAGTCGCTCACTAATTGATCTTTACGGTGCTTTCTCTATCAATTTGAGACTTTATCCATAGAGTAGTAGTATAGGCTCGGCTCGACTTTCTTCTTATTTTGATTCTCGTGAAGTGTTCTTCCTTCCTACAGCTGATAGGGCAAAATCATTGTTTTGACGATCCCTATGTAGAAAGCCCTTTTTCTAGTAAATACTAGAAAATTTCATCTTTTTTTCTTCTTTCTTTCTATAGTGGAGATAGTCGCACGTAATGACAGATCACGGCCATATTATTAAAAGCTTGCGGTAAGAAGGGGTTTCGTTCTAGCGCCCGGAAATAATATTCCAAAGCCTTTGTATGCTCTCCATTGCTTGTGTGTATAAGGCCGATGTTATATAGTATATAACTTCGATCATAGGGATCAATTTCTAGTCGCGTAGCTTCATAATAATTCTGCAAAGCTTCCGCATAATTTCCTTCAGATTGAGCCAACATCCGTTACGGTCGTTCATTCTATTCAAAAAATCTCCGTTCCAAAACCGTACATGAGGTTTTCATCTCATACGGCTCCTCCCTTCTGTACATAGTACTAAGCAAAAAATCTATAGAATGAAAATAGAATTAGTCCCATCTCATTATGGACCGAAAGGGGCTGGTATTTTTCCAAGAAATCTCTAGCCAACCTTCCCCCAAGAGGTTTTTCTTAACACCAATGAATTCTATTAATGCTAGAGGAAAACGATAGCTCCAGGAATTTCTTTGTTCTCAACGCCTCCTATTTAGAGGAATTAGCCACTTCAACGACCTTTGATGGTTATAAGGGTATCCAACGTACAAACCTGATGGTTGTTTGCTATCCCAACCATTCTTCCCAACCCTGATACCAATCAGGAAAGGGTTAATTTCTAACAAAGTTTTTCTCTTGTTGATTCCTATTTCGAGGTGTAGTGCTTTTCTCCCCTATGCTGCCTATTGGTCCTAGTAGAGTAGGATTAGCCTGTAATACAGAACCTATCCTTTAGGTGTAACCTTTCGCTCAATACTCAAATCTACAATTGAAGCATCTAAGGCCACATCAATCGAGGATACACGACAGAAGGAATTGTTAGTTCACCTCACCTTCCCCAAGCGTGGGTTTCCTTTACTAATTTTGCTCTCTCTATGCGAACCCCCTCTCTTTCTCGTAAGAATGAGATGTAGGTAGGGCTAAATAAAAAAAACAAAAAAAAAAAAAGAGTCAAATCGCACCATCTCTATAATAAGTAAATGCCCTTTTTTCCCCTGAGGTTGTCGGAATTATTTGCAATAAAATATTGGCTACAATCGAGGAGGTCTTATCAATGAAATTTCCATTTATACGGGATCTAGCCATAATTCCCAATCCATTCTATATAGAATTCTTTTCATTCTATCACAAAATAACATAAAAACTTATAAATCGCTCCATATGCTCTAAATGGATAAGAGAGGTATGGATTTTCCACTCAGCTCAAATTGTCTCCTTTTCCTTCTGTTTGGACAAGAAGAGATATGAAATATTTGACTAAGATTGGATTTCATTCCACTTTCCTATTTCTCAACAACAACTTCTGTCATCAGCTATTTCGCGTTTTCAAAGTCATTAATTATCCCATACCCTTTTTATTTAGATTGTATGGCGTAACATACCTTATGCAAATAGAATTCTAGGGTTCCTTGGTTCCTTTATTTTCTTATGGAATAATAAGGATTCTTCTATTCTCTTTTTATTTGGGTTTTCCCCAAAGAAAAACTTTTAAGGGAGCGGAATTCCTAGTAAAAAAAAATAAAGGATCCTTACACTTAGATAAAAAAAAAGAATTTTTCCAATAGAGCCATGGAATCCCCGAACGGTTGTGGCTGTACCTGTACTGCAGGAATACGAAAACTCGCTATTCACTCAGTTTATTTTCCATAATAAGATTATGTAGGAGAGATGGCCGAGCGGTTCAAGGCGTAGCATTGGAACTGCTATGTAGACTTTTGTTTACCGAGGGTTCGAATCCCTCTCTTTCCGTTTCTCTTAATTCATCAACGTTACCGATTACAATGTATCAAATCAAATAACAATTTATTTGAGCAATAATACCTTTATTTAATAGAATTCTCTAAAGCAAATAACTTTGGTATGTAAAATATAACAAAAAAGAAAAAAGATCCTAAGGTTAATCTATTTCTGCTAGGTGAATGGGAAAATACGAATTAAGAGCCTTAGGTCGATTTAGTTCGGGGAAAGGGGAAGGGGAAAAAAAATTCTATGAACCTTTCCTTTTGCGTTAAGCTCAAGTCTGACGAGAGTAATATTCTACAACTAACAGCTCATTTATTTTCAGACCGACCCACTTTCTATCTAGGATTTTTTGTACTAGTCCTTTATATTGCAATGTATCAACCGTCAAATGCTTTGGCAATTTGCCCGGATCGGATGAAGCAATAGAATTTTGAACCAGACGTTTTGATCTTTGGTTATCCTTCGTAGTAATAATATCTCGGGGTTTGCAACGAAAACTTGGTATATCAACTATACGACCATTAACTAAAATATGTCTATGATTAACTAATTGCCGGGCCCCAGGAATGGTTGAAGCCATACCCAATCGAAAAACAATATTATCCAAACGCATTTCAAGTAATTGTAGTAAAACTTGACCTGTTGACTTTTTTGCTTTTCCAGCGATATGTACATATCTAAGTAATTGTCGTTCTGTCAGACCATAATGAAAACGCAATTTCTGTTTTTCTTGAAGACGAATACGATATTGCTCTTTTTTCCCAGAATGGAATTTCTTTTTCAGATTACTTCCGGATTTAGGCGTTTTTCTAGTGAGTCCTGGTAAAGCTCCCAGACGGCGTATTTTTTTTAAACGAGGTCCTCGATAACGGGACATGAAGACTCCTTTTTTTATTGAAATTCCATTTTACACAATAAATTTCATTGTATTTACATTCCAGAATACATCGAAATTAAAACTGAATTAAACTAAAGGATAAACAGAGTAAAATCTACTAAAGTACCACAAAAAATGGAATTTCATCAACATCTGGATTTTTTGTATATATATTATTTATTTTAATGTTTTGTATCTAGCAAAATTGTAAGGTAGAACGAGGTAATGGACTCTGGATTCTCCATTTAATTCGGAGAAAAAAAAGAGATTCTTGTTCATGGAACATCAATAGAGAAAAAAGCCGACTATCGGATTTGAACCGATGACCCTCGCATTACAAATGCGATGCTCTAACCTCTGAGCTAAGTGGGCTTACATAACAGAAATAGTGTAACAAATAGAAATATATATAGGAAATCTGTAAAATGGCAGATCTTAATCTTAATTATTAATCTTAGTTATTAACTAGTTCGAAATTTGAAATTCTACTTAGAAAAAAAATACTAGAATTTCATAAAGATAAAGTTAGCTTGATATGCTTAACTAAACGATATTCTTAAATAGGATTATAGAATTTAATAGGATTATAGAATTTATTGAACTTTCTTTTTATTTCTCTAACTCGCAAATCCATTTTTCTAATAGAATCTATTCCAATTTCTATATTGAATTTGATTTTCAATTTGATATGGCTCGGACGAATAATCTAATACATAGAAAAGAATAATCTATATGAATAATAAAGAGAAAATGCGAATCTCTTAGCATTTTCATTCGAGCATTATATACATTTTTACATTTTTTGAAATATTTTGTTTTTTTTATTTGTTAATAATTTAAGGATTAATATTTCACTAAGGAAAAGATAGAATCATAACAAATGAAATTTCGAATTCTGATTAGAAAAAAAAGAATGAATATCAAGCGTTATAGTATGATTTTGAATATTCTAAAAAAGGAAAGAAGGGGGTGGAGGAGAGAAAAACTTTTGGATATACTGATTCCGATTGAATTGCAAATATATCAACGGTAGAATCAATTCAATTCTGAATTGCAATAAGCGGGGTCTCTTGAATAGAGACGAGCTGCTAGACTACGTCGAATAATGAATTCAATGATTCAAAAAAAAACTAAGAAATGTAGGAAATTACACAAGGAATCCAGGTTTCAAAGAAAAAAAAGGACAATGGGGATATGGCGAAATCGGTAGACGCTACGGACTTGATTGTATTGAGCCTTGGTATGGAAACCTGCTAAGTGGTAACTTCCAAATTCAGAGAAACCCTGGAATGAAAAATGGGCAATCCTGAGCCAAATCCCTTTTTTGAAAAAACAAGTGGTTCTCAAACTAGAACCCAAAGGAAAAGGATAGGTGCAGAGACTCAATGGAAGCTGTTCTAACGAATCGAGGTGTAATTACGTTGTGTTGGTAGTGAAACTCCCTCTAAATTACTAAATTAGAGAAAGAAGGGCTTTATACATCTAATACACACGTATAGATACTGACATAGCAAACGATTAATCACAGAACCCATATGATAATATAGGTTCTTTATTTCTTTTTTAGAATGAAATTAGGAATGATTATGAAATAGAAGATTCTGAATTTTTTTAGAATTATTGTGAATCCATTCCACTCAAATATTAAGTAATCAAATCCTTCAATTCATTGTTTTTGAGATCTTTTAAAAATAGGATTAATCGGACGAGGATAAAGAGAGAGTCCCATTCTACATGTCAATACTGACAACAATGAAATTTCTAGTAAAAGGAAAATCCGTCGACTTTATAAGTC